TGATCAAATTGTATAGTTTGTTTGCTGTGGTCATAACGCCTTTCAAGATTCATCCAATAGAAATAGAAAATTCAATCTTACACTTACTTCAATTCTATTTTGATATGGTATAGACATATCCTGTTCTTATACAAATAAGACTTTCTTGCCTTGCTTTCACAGCACCTCGGGGTATCTCTAAAGACATTACTTCACATTGAGTTTACAATTCTAATTCTATAGCAATTAAATAAATAAAGATAAATAAATAAAGGTGAAATCTTATGAAATTCATGTGTATTAGTAAGATGAATATATTATTAGCTAAGAGAATAATAATGAATAATATGAAAAGACTCATATGCTATTGGTATTATTTTTTTCATTACGATCCATAATAGCAAATTAAATTATTGCTTTTACAGAATGCATTGATCGATTCTATTATCTCTCCCTGTTTAAGATTAAATAGATTTGAAAAAGGGCCTTAGATATAAGATATAACAACTCGTGGATTCTCTATCGGAAAATTCCAATTATAGGCTTTGCTTTGAACCTATACTATCTCGTCGCCCGGCTTGCGCCCCCAAAAAGTCGAGTTATGAAATGAGAAATGAGAGTTTGAAGTCTTCAAAGACTCATTCCAACTATGGGTCTTTTGTCCTCGAAATTAGGTTTCATATCAGTAAAAAAGTTGTTTTGAAGCAAACCTATACACTGGGGCGCAGCACGGCGATAGAGTCAGTCAAATGATAAATGATGTGATTCTGATCTATAAAAAAAAGGATATTTTTAATTTTTAATGGAATCGCGAGTTAGCGGACGATTCGGCAGACAAAATGCTAAATGATAAAACCAACTCACGGAAATCGAAAGGGGGCAAACACTAATGGATTAAAAGACAATTAATTCATTATCTTTGAGACAAGACAATAAATTCTTGGGACTGCTTTTCCGCACAATAAAAGCGACGGGTCAGGGGATTGCTAATTCAGCCAAATTCCAACCCTAATATTATTGTAGAAAGTAAGCATCGGTAGAATTGGAATTTTGAATGATGGGCAATTGGTTTGGAGTAGAAAATTGGGATACAAATATAGATTGTATAACAGCCAGCCTAAGACCCATATGATTTACTATTTGATTCCATTTGTCTTGGGTCTCGTTGTAGTTTTTTTTACCCAACCCGGGCTCATGTCATGATTTTTCCTTCAAAAATCAAAAATCCCCTTCTTTTGGGTATACAAAAAGAGAAAAGGGCCTCTTGATTGTGGTCAGAGGTCAAAATCATCATATTATGTAATAGCACCATGAAGATTAATGAATATGAAGAATAGGTTTGTTTATCCGAAATTTCAAAACACCGGTTGGGTCCATTGAACTTCATTTTTACATTTTTATTAGTTTTATGCTTCGAACGATCCCAAAAGAGCGAGTGTGCTGGAATGATTCTATTCCGATGGAACAAGCACCCGGCCAGCTACAAACAATATAATAATGAGAAAAGTATACTAGAATACTATAAATACACTAAAGAATTAGTAAGATAGAAAGAAAAAGAAATGCCATTTTTTTTTTTTTCATTTTCAATTCATTACCAAATTAGGGCTATACGGACTCGAACCGTAGACATTCTCGGTAAAACAGATCAAACGTTTTATTATCGAAATGATTTGACCTGTTTCAAAGACCCAACATGCATTTTTTTTTGCATTGGGCTCTTTCATCAACTGATAGAAAGATCAGCTAGTCCGCCATATTTTTCTTGATAAAAAGATAACAAGATGGCTCCACGTGCTATGATTCAGTATTTGTATTTCTGCTCATGAGCAATACCAAAGTGTTTCAAAGAAGAGTTGGCTTGACGTAGGTCTGCCTATGGCCTAGATCAACCTAAGTGAAATGTAGTCTCTATCGCTCTGCTCAAAGCGTCAAATATGAAACTTTATACACCTTAAAGTTCATAGGACGAAAAGAGATTTTTTTGAGGTCCTTCTACTCATTCTACCTAGCATTGAGTGGTCTGAATATTGACCTTATCAATTATCAAATCTATGATGGGTTCGATTTTAGTGCCCAAATGGGCACCCTACATAATTGGACCAATCAAATATTTGTCAGGCTCTTGTTCTCTCGAATCCATGGAGTAAGACATCAATTTCTCAATAAGAGAAATTCTGTTGATTGCATGATGGACTCCTTTGAAAAACATTGGCGCGCGTGTAAACGAGGTGCTCTACCTAACTGAGCTATAGCCCTTTTATTTGTGAGAAATATTTTACTTTGTATTTCATGTCTTGTCAAGATGAATAGTACTATTCATCTTGACAAGACATGATTGATCTCTCATATGTTTCCTGTGAGAATATTGCTTAGAAGTCAAATTCTATCTATAATCCATCAATGTGAGGGGTTTCTTTTGTTTCTCTTTGTGATGATAAATAACCTACTTAACCCAGTGGTTAGAGTATTGCTTTCATACGGCAGGAGTCATTGGTTCAAATCCAATAGTAGGTAGAACTTATTAGATACCGCAGTCAATGGTATCTAATAAGTATTTCTACCCGCCTTCTTTATTCTTTGTTATTTATTTTGTACCTTTTCCATTCCCTGCTACTCCTATTCTATTGAATTGATTGATTTTTTCCTTGCATCAGAATCCGATTACCCTTGATTGAGTCGGCAGAATCAAAAAAAGAGTATATAAACACAACCTCTTTTTATTATTTGGCCACGCCAACAACTAATTACGAGATTGCATTAATAGCCTCTACTCGCGTTCTAGCTCGTCTGAGAGCTAAATTCGCCTCAATTGTTTGTCTTTTCCCTTCAGCTCTACTCAAGTTAGCTTCCGCTATTTCAAGAGTTTGCTGAGCTTCTTTTGGATTAATGTCACTACCCCTTTCCGCATCGTTTACTAAAACGGTTATTTCATTATTGACTATTCTAGCGAAACCACCCATCAAGGCTATTGTAAACCATTGCCCCTTCAGACCTATTCTCAAAATGCCTATATCTACAGCCGTGGCAATGGGGGCGTGATTTGGTAATACACCAATCTGACCACTATTAGTAGATAAAATGATTTCTTTCACTTCCGAATTCCAAATAATTCGATTAGGAGTTAGTACACATAGATTTAAGGTCATTTCTTCGATTTGCTCTCCTCGTCTAGGTTCAGAGCCTTCGCGGTAGCTTCATCGATGTTACCTACCAAATAAAAGGCCTGCTCAGGAAGACTATCTAATTCTCCGGAAAGGATCAGTTGAAATCCCCTAATTGTTTCTCTTAGACCAACATATTTTCCCGGGGAACCCGTAAATACTTCTGCTACGAAGAAGGGTTGTGATAGGAAACGCTCAATTTTTCGTGCTCTTGCTACAGTTAAACGATCCTCTTCGGATAATTCGTCCAACCCAAGAATAGCTATAATGTCCTGAAGTTCTTTGTAACGCTGTGAAGTTTGCTTAACCCTTTGCGCAGTTTCATAATGTTCCTCGCCAACGATCCGAGGTTGAAGCATGGTTGACGTTGAATCTAAAGGATCTACTGCTGGATAGATCCCTTTGGCAGCCAGTCCTCTGGATAATACAGTAGTGGCATCTAAATGTGCAAATGTTGTGGCAGGGGCGGGGTCAGTCAAATCGTCCGCAGGGACATAAACTGCTTGAATGGAAGTTATGGATCCCTCTTTGGTAGAAGTAATTCTTTCTTGCAAAGAACCCATTTCTGTACTAAGAGTCGGTTGATAACCTACAGCAGAAGGCATTCTCCCTAATAAAGCAGATACTTCGGACCCTGCTTGGACGAAACGAAAAATATTGTCGATAAATAGAAGTACGTCTTGTTCATTAACATCCCGGAAATATTCCGCCATGGTTAGGGCAGTTAAACCAACTCTCATACGAGCTCCCGGCGGTTCATTCATCTGACCATAGACTAGGGCTACTTTTGATTCTGCAATATTTTGTTCATTAATGACTCCCGATTCTTTCATTTCCATGTAAAGGTCATTTCCTTCACGAGTACGTTCACCTACTCCGCCAAATACGGATACGCCTCCATGAGCTTTGGCAATGTTGTTGATCAATTCCATGATGAGTACTGTTTTACCTACTCCAGCCCCTCCGAAAAGTCCGATTTTTCCTCCACGGCGATAAGGAGCTAAAAGATCCACTACTTTAATCCCTGTCTCAAAAATCGATAATTTGGTATCTAACTGTATAAAGGCAGGCGCAGATCTATGAATAGGAGATGTTGTGCGTGTATCTACAGGACCTAAATTATCAACAGGTTCTCCAAGAACGTTGAAAATTCGTCCGAGAGTCGCTCCACCAACTGGAACACTTAGAGGAGCTCCTGTGTTAATCACTTCCATCCCTCTCATCAGACCATCTGTTGCACTCATAGCTACGGCTCTCACTCGATTATTTCCTAATAATTGCTGTACCTCACAAGTCACATTAATTTCTTGGCCAAGAGTATCTTGACCTTTAACTACTAAAGCGTTGTAAATATTAGGCATCTTTCCCGGCGGAAAGGCTACATCCAGTACCGGACCAATGATTTGAACGATACGCCCCTGGTTTTTTTCTTCAAGTGTGGAAACCCCAGGACCAGAAGTAGTAGGATCAATTCTCATAAGAAAAAATAATCAAAAGAGAGTCTTCTTTCATTTTGCAAACCTAAAAAACAAAAAAATGTCCGAAAGAAAGTTGAGCCCTTAATCCAATAAGAAATGGGAGTTAGTACTCGATTTCACTGATACGATCCAACTGAATCCAATTCCATTCTTTAACTCAATTCAATAAGTGAAGTTTCAAGTTCAACGACCTCATTTTCAAAAAGATCAAGTAGATAAATTAAGAATCATGAGGAATTCTTTCATTTCGCTAAGATTATAGATATTCCTAACGGAATTCGAACCTGAACTCTATTTATAGATTGATTCTTTTTCTGGCATTAGCCATTGTTTTTTCTTTTTGCATATTGATTTCCACCTATTCTTCTTATAGCCTTTC